CCCGAAATGACCTGGCCCAATAGGGAAATCCCAATTCATTGGACCTTTCGATACAATCAAATAGATTGCCACAAGGGCACCATATTCTAGGAGCCCAAACTATGTGATTGAATAAATCCTCCTCTATCTGTTGCGGGTCGAGGGCTCCTTCTTCAAACTCCGACTCGTATTTTGCATATAGAAATCTCTGATCAACAAAAGAACAAGATCCATTTTGCATCATATCTAAGGGATTTCTTGGTTCGGACCGAAGAAGCAATGTCACTCGATCATTATCAAGCTGACTGCAATCTTTTTCTGTCCGTGAGGATCCCACCAGAGCGCCTTCTACTTCTAATAGGCCATGAACTAGATCAGAATCATTCTCAACGAATCCATAAGAAGTGATCCAATTTTTTTCATCGGGTCCGGGTAGAGACCAAAGATCTTGAGCGACCGATCCGGCAGAACAACTCAAAAGATAAAGAAGTATCGTTAATTTCTTCATGCTCGTTCCAAGCTCGAAGTACCATTTGTACAAAAAAGAATCCCCTTCCTTACATGATTTCTTCTTCATATAGATAGATATAGGATCTATGGGGCAATTACTTAGAAGTATATTTTGTGCCACAGCCCTTCCTATCTGATAGAAAAAGATCCCATGATCCTGAACCGATCTTACCTGGGATCGCAAATCCCAAGTTTGTCTATGAAGAGCGGATCTAATTGTATTAGTGTCTAGAATGGATTTCTTCTGTGTAATACTAATGGATAGGGCCTCATTGGTAAGTGCTACAAGATCTCGTGCATTGGAGCCCATGGTTATGGCCCCGAATCCATTAGTATGGAACATTTTCTTTTCCAAGTGAAATCCCCTAGTATATGAAAGAGTGAAAAAGTGCTTTCGTTGTTGTGGAATAAGAAGCCTCCGTATCTTAATGCATGTATTTAATTTATTCGGAGCTATTAGAGCGGGATCCACTTTTTGGGGAATATGAGTCGAAGCAATAACAAGGATATTTCTAGTGGAGCATCTTTCACAATCCCTGGAGAGATAGTTCACTAATAGACCGAGGGATAAGTAATTCGACTCATTCACATACAGATCATGAATGTTTGGAATCCATATTATGCAAGGAGACATTGCTTTTGCTAATTCGAATTGAAGGGTGATATCAAATCGGTCTTTTTTCGGCGTCATATACATAGTTAGCGCATTCGTCATAGTTAGCAGCTCTGTATCAAGGTCATCATCGATATCGTCACTACCATCAATATCGATATTGTCACTACCATCAATATCATCAATAAGATAACCTTTAGGCTTGTCATCCAGGAACTTGTTCGGAAATACCGTAATGAAAGGAACATAGGAGTTTGTCGCTAGGTATTTGACCAAATAGGATCGTCCAGTTCCTATAGAACCTATCACTAAAATACCCCTAGACGGGGATAGGGCTAAGCGGAGCGAAAAGGGTTTTCCATGAGATGGGAAATGAAAACTATTAGCCCCACACGAGGTTTGTGAATAAGTGATTGTCTGATAATGAGCAAGGAATATCCGTCTTTCTGCTAAACAGGATCTATTGAACTCATAATTCATTAGATATTTTTTATGAATGTCAACTAAGTATCGTAAGTAAATTGATCCCGGTTGTTCAACCATTTGATAACCAGAGTCATTCTTTAATAAATGATCACTATGAGTCAGACTCAATAGAATTTGATCAATCCTTTTTTTTGTCGTTAAGGTGGAGAACTGAACCAAGAATTCTCTTTCTTCATCATCAATCGAATCACTGTTCGCAACCCAGGATTCTATTTTATCATCAATCCAATCAACGTTCACGTTTTTTCTTTTTCTTATCAATGAATAGATCTCTTTACTTGTACGACTTAGATATCTCGTATTTCTCGAAAAAGTGATTCGATTGATGGGATTTGGTATGATACTTATGATATCGATGAGATTGATATTCAAATATTTCTTCTTAGAACGTATTGATTTGACCCCATAAGTGGGTCCACCACCCAATAGCATGTTGCCACCAGAAGCAGAACCCCATATTTCTTCTAGAGAATCTCCTAATTGTTCCAGAGCAACTAGAAAGAGATTCTTTAACCAGAAAGAGTTCAGTTCAGATGTAGGATACCTATCCAGAAGTTTTCGCAACTCAATCATGTATGATGGAATCATCAAAGATTTGATCTTTTCGAACTCTGTCTGTAACTCACTAGAGGCCCGGGAAACAAAGAGAAGATGTGTACGAACGAGATATCCAGCAACAATAAGAAGGAAAAGGATTGAATAGAGGAACTCCCGAGCATTTGGTGATCTCAGATGTATCCATATCAATGGAACGGGTGACTCATTATTTCGATGAATCATTTCTTCGGACAGAAGAAGATTATGTAAACACTTACTCGAAATCTCACTTATCGGATTCCATTGTGGAAGAATCGCCCACAATTTTTTCGGAGGAATTGGCCATGATGTATCTGATCCATGCATAATATCATG